TATATTTTATTATTTTATACTTTATTCTTTCTCGCCATCTTTCTTCTATTTTCTTTTGCCCATTTTTATTCTATTTTGTTTTCTTTCCGATTCCGATAAAAAAAACTCTAGAATATTTCGCAAGTCAAGAAACTTCGAATATTTGTTCTATTTACTTTCTATCTGTCTATCTGTCAGAAAAGACGAAAGAGAGTGGATTTTCCTATTATTAAATTGAATACAATATTCAAATAGATAACTTTTAATGAAAGTATTTTAAAAAAATGAAAGTATTTTTTTCACATCTATTCTAGATTAGATTGTCGGAAAAGATATTGTATGTATTGATGTGAAAATATGTGATACATGAAGTCATGATCTGATAGATATATCAATCTTTTTATATATAAATTTTATATTAGGCTTAGTATATAGAAATCTTCTATTAGGTATAATTAAATAGGTATAATAATTAAAATATCAATATAAATTGATCTTCCGTTATGGAATCAAAGAAAGATAGTCAAAAAGTATTTTCTATGTCTTATCTTATGACTTCGAATAAACTTTTCTAGGGAGTAAGGGAATAGTGATTTATTCTTTATAATAGTGATTTATTCTTTATATAATAGTGATTTATTCTTTATAGAATAATTAGTCTCAAGAAGATTAAATCATAAATATCGACAGATTTTTTTGGAGTCCAAAAAGAAATATCAAAATGAAAGAAAAAGCAGAGTTATTCTTTCAATTTCATCTATATCGAATTTGAATATCAGAATAGTAGATATAGTCATCATGCAATAGGTTAGGTCCACTTACTTTTATTGATTTCGAATCAAATTTTTACGGTTGATTTAGAACATTTTGCGATTTAAGAGCCAATTTCTCATTTCTCATTATTCAATTATCTATTTATATTCTACCATTCTATTTATATTCTAATATTTCTATTTATATTCTAATATAATAAATTCTAATATAATAAACAAATGTTATAATAAACAAATGTTCAACCTTGGAACTAAACTTTCTAACTCTATAAATAAAATAACTAGAATAAAAAAAAAAAAAATAGAATAATATTATATATTCTATAGACTAATAGTATATATTCTAAAGAATACTCTATATTCTAATAATATATATTATTAGAATAATATATATATTCGAAATATTATAAATAGATATAGTATATATTCGAAAAAATAGACTATTCTAAACAATCGAGTCTAAAAAATAGAATATATTCGAAATAACTAGAAATATATTATATAACTAGAATATTAACTAGAATATAGAAGAAAGAGATTCTATAAAATTATAGAAATAGAAAATAGAAATCTATTAGAATAAAATAATATATTATTATTAGATATTATTATATATTAATATTAGATATTAACATATTCTAATACTAAGTAATAGATTAGTAAATAATATATTTAGATTAGTAAATAATATAATAATATATTCAAATATTATATAGAATATTCTATTTTATAGAATATTCTATTTTTTTTTTCTCAAAAAAATTTCTAAAGATATATTGTAAAAGAAGCTCGAAAAGAAAGGAAAATAAAGCATTAGAATATTAATTTGTGAAAATTTTCGAATTTTAGAATTAATTAGAATTCTAGACTTTCTTACTTTTGTTATTCTAAATATCAACTCCTACTGCCTCTTCAAATAGGAGTAGAGTAATACCCCTGGTTTTATGAAAAAACGCGCAAGCCCCTTATCGGATTTGAACCGATGACTTACGCCTTACCATGGCGTTACTCTACCACTGAGTTAAAGGGGCTCGTTTGATTCAATTCTTGAATTGATCCACTATGTGGATAAGCTAGATCTATGAAACTAGATTCGAAATTCAATTTCTAAATCTAGAAAAAGTAAGTAACCATATTAGAAACTATATTATAATAGAATATTAATTAAAATTATAATAGAATATTAATTAAATATTAATTCAATTTTTATTTCGAAGTTGAAATTAGTATTCGCGATTATAATTATTATATTCAATTCTTCTAATTGATAATGTATTCTAATTGATAATGGCATATAATGGATAATGGCGATTAGAATGAATCCGTCTTTAATACTTTAATATAAGAATAAAAAAATTCTATGGAATCTCAAAGGGGCCAGGATTCTTCAAATTGAGTCATACCATTTTCTTATATTGACAATTTCGAAAAACTGTTCATACTATGAACATAGTATACTGGCAGTCGGACAAATGTGCCCCCATCGTCTAGTGGTTCAGGACATCTCTCTTTCAAGGAGGCGGCGGGGATTCGACTTCCCCTGGGGGTAGGGTATTACCGAACGGAAGTGGATCGTGGATTCTTTTTTTTTTTTAATAAGGAATTGATTCTTCCTGGGTCGATGCCCGAGCGGTTAATGGGGACGGACTGTAAATTCGTTGGCAATATGTCTACGCTGGTTCAAATCCAGCTCGGCCCAATAATTCATTCATCTGCCATGAAATGATATAAACCCCTTGTTCTCACGAAATGCCTGATACGGAAAAAAGTAAAAAGTTCGAATATATCTGTACTTGTTCTTTATTTGTTTTATTTTTTTTCTCACAAATTCTGATCGTGCGAATCATATAGACTCAGATCCGGATTTGTAAGTATAAAGTCTAAAAATAAAGAATCTTTTTTTTTCATTGAAAGATTTTTTTTCGACTTTGATTTGAAATAATGAAAAGATGACTAGCAATCCCTGTCTCTTTGTATCATTAAAGTGTATATCCATGTGAATATCACACTCCCCTTTCTGTTATCTGTTACAAGGCGTTGATTTCAATCGAAAATCGAAATCAATCAAAAATCGAAATATAAATGGTTTGAATGAAATCTGTATGTTGTACACTTTATTGCATTTACCGGGGATTGTAGTTCAATTGGTCAGAGCACCGCCCTGTCAAGGCGGAAGCTGCGGGTTCGAGCCCCGTCAGTCCCGACGGATCTAATAATATAGTCAAAAAAATATAATAAAACAAATACATCAATTCATATTTCCCTCTTCTGCGAAAGGGGAGCAAATAGCACAATTTCATTTTCAGTCCAAAGGAGATACTTGGTTTTTTTATTTATTCTTATTCCTTTTTTATTTATTTAATATTTCTCTATTTAATTCTTATTTTCCTTTTTTATTTATTTAATATTTCTCTATTTAATTCTTATTTAATTCTATTTAAATATTTTCTATCGAAATTCTCTCTAGTTAATTTGAAATTCGATTTACTATGTTAATTTCATTTTAATATTTGGAATATTTAATTTATTCTTTTTAATTTATTCTTATTATTAAATTTATTAAATAAAATTTTTAAATTAATTAATTATTATTTAATAATTAATATTTTAATATTTACATATTCAATAGTTACATAATTAATAGTTACTTAATAGTTACACAACACAATTAAGATTTAACTATTTCATTTTTTTCTTTTTTCACCTAGTATTGATTAATAGAAACATATGTGAATTAGTACAATACTTAGCTTGGATTTTTCAATTACTCCAGACCATATAATGATGAAATCGAATCGAGTACCAGATCTTTTCCGGTAGCCACACAAATAAATCACACAAATAAATCGGATTTTTACAATACAAAATGAATTTAATTGATAGAATCTTTTTTTTAAGCACCCTTTTTCTTGGCTCCGATTTTGTCTAATCTCATTCAAATTTGAAATTTTGTACTAAATAATATATTCTATTATGTATTTATTTACCAAGGATTTTTTTTGTTGAAGAAAAAACAAACCCTAAGCAAATGAATTTTGTATTGGTAGAATACTCTATTTTTTTATTTTTTTTTTATTCTATTTTTTTTTTTTTAATATATTAAGGACCTTATCCTATTTTTTTTTGTTTTCCGATAAGATTCGATTATTAAAAAAGGAGTTTAGAAATTCACTCCCCTTTCGCTTCTATTATTTATTTGTTTTGGTTAGGTTGTAACCAATGGAAGTGGAAGGGAAGGGTGGTTACATGATACGTCTCTGATGATTGTACAAAGAAGTCAAGAATTTTTTATTTTTTAGAGAAAAGAATATGAAAAATGAAAAAAAGTAAAGTAAAGAAATTTTCAATTGAACCAAGAATCTGTTTTTCAATTCGGTATGGATAAACAATCTTTCTATGTTATACTATTGAATTCTCGACAATGAAGCGATTTGATAGCTCCGATATTGTTATTCATGATATTGATCCGATTCAATATTGGAATTCAGCCCATTGAATTTATAGGTGAAAAACTTAGTATCTCTATGGGATTAAATCCCGAGTTTTTGCGAAGTAAAGAAAAATGAAATGATGAGATTATGGAAGTAAATATTCTTGCATTTATTGCTACTGCACTGTTCATTCTAGTTCCTACTGCTTTTTTACTTATAATATACGTAAAAACAGTTAGTCAAAGTGATTAATTTGAATGAAACTTGACTTCTTAGTTCTTATCAATGATTGACGAAATAAAATGAAAAAGATTACTAGTTTGCGTTTTAGTTTTAGATAAAATAAATGGACTAGAATTAGCAATATTCTAGGAGATCCCATAGTATGATAGAAAGAAATCTCTTTTTTTTCTATCATACTAGCCATTTTTTTTGTATTCTAATAGATAAAGTTATACTGTAGCAAGATATAAGTTTAGTATAGATATACATTAATCTAAAATCTCATATTGATATATCTCGATATCCATTATCTATATGGAATGTACGTAATGTCCCAAGTCTATTTCTTCATCTATTTTATGTTGATTCTAATTAATCTGAAATGAAATTTTTACTTTTATTATTCTAATTCCTATAGTTCGGATTATTTTTAAGCTTAATCCACACATATAGTAATATTAGTTATTAATAAAAGAAAATCAACAAATCTTTTTTTAACATTTCGAAAAAATAATTGATCGAGGAGTTGGCAGATCATCCAAGGAAAGGAGTTCTATAAAAATTTTTAAGATTTCGACAAAAAGGATTAGTAAACACTGGCCCTTTTTAACCCTTGAATCATGATATGAAATAAGTCAAGTTAATAAAATAAGGTATATCATAAATCAATTTTCTAATTTTCTAAAAGAATAAAACAAATACTAAACTAAGCAAAAACATATTTTATTTCCCATACAAAAGTCACTTAATTTTTATCACTTTGCATATTTAAGAACCAATAACTATTTAATAACTTATTTAATAACTAATAAAAGAAGTATTTTTTTTTATCTTTGAACAGGAAAGAGGCAAACAAAAAAAAAGGGAGGGCGATCCCTTCCCCCTCATTGTTGATATATAACTCTGGTAAGAACCGTTTTATCGAGATAGATAATTTAGGAAAAGTTGGGGTGGAATGAATTTCCTATCATTTTTATTCCTTTTACTTTGGAAATAGAAAGACCAGAATCATTGAAATATTTATTTGATTAAATTCTTAAATTCTAAAGGGTATTATTCATATATTATTCATAGAATAGATTACTTCACTCAAATCCAATTCTAGATATAGAATTTTGAAATGAAGATATTTCAAATTCAATTTAATTGAATTTAAACAAGAGTTAAATTTTTAAATCTTTGCAGAATAATGTATAAAACAATTGGTACAGTTTGATTTCTCAACTCAATTAGTAGTACCCCTAGAGTCCACTTCGTCCCCATACTACGAGTGAAAGGGAAAATGTAAAGACTACCATTAAAGCAGCCCAAGCGAGACTTACTATATCCATGTGAGTTATATCCTCTATCTTTATGAATATGAACGAATTTTTTATTTTTTATTAATTCATTTTTCTATTTAAGTTTAAGGAAGTTTTCTATTATTGTTCACTAATACTAATAATAGTAGAATCGCTGGCGCAGAGTCAAAAAAAAATATCTTCAATATATTGATGAAACACCCCCCCCAAAAAAAAAGCCAATTAATTTTAAGAAGTTTTTATATGATGACTGAAAAACTTTTAGTACAAACAAAATTAGCAGTAAGACTATTGGAAGTAGCAAGATGGCTTTTCCTCCGCGTGCTACTGCTCCGGTTGGGGACAAATTCGACAAAGGATATCCGAAAAAGGGAATTGAGGCGACACCCGGATTTGAACTGGGGAAAAAGGATTTGCAGTCCCCCGCCTTACCACTCGGCCATGCCGCCAAGACGACACAAAATAGACAAAAATAGCGTCTTTTATTGGACTCTTTTTTTTTTTTTTACTTGGACCATGAATCCCGTTTTTTTTAATCGCTTTCCTAAATTCCTAAAAAAAAATCCTTCTTTTTTTGATTGGATTTGTCTTTTTTCACTTAATTTTGTTAGAGTATCTCAAAATATACACTATTTAAATTCTTTATGCGTTCTATTAAAATTAAAAAGTGACTTTTGATTCACAAAAGAAAAAATTAAGGACAAAATGGAACCGTTAACTATTAACTGTGAATTCACGAATGATTCATGGATTTGAATCGAAAATTGTAGTTCTCTAAATCTTAATGATATCTTAATGATATAACAAAAAAATGAATAGCTAACCAATCAGTATTGATTCTTTTCAATACAAAATTATTCTCAATTTGAATTATAACACCAATTGTGGGTATATGTAAACCCTAGAACATAAAATTTTACACAGATATCTAATCTCATATCTTAGAAGAGAAATTTTGATAGAGCACGGCATGTGCTGTCAAAAACGGAACTGCAGTAAAAGCGGAGACAGGAATATATATATACATAGCCCTATCTAGTTATATCTGGGTATGCTTAATAAGCCTTCTTTTCTTATACACTTCAATCGTTTTGTTTCTATATTATATATAATTCAAATATTATTTCATATTCTATATAAAATTATATATATAAATATATAAAAAAAATAGAAAATATATACGTCTATGCAATTTTTTTTTGAATTAAATAAGGAAATCCACGAAAAAACTAACTAAGTCTTAGTCTTAAAAAAAATCAACTTTATATTGTTTCTGATTATTGGTTCTTTATCCCATCGAAAGATTAAACCCTGAATCCATTTATTTTATCCATTTTTTTTACGGATACCCCCAATCATACCATTTTTTTTACGGATACCCCCAATCATATTGGAATATAGAATATCATAATAATGGTAGAAATTGAATCACGCTTTGCTATTCGATACAAAACAAAAATTCCTAAGTCTAAGTTAAGTGTAATTTATCAACCCCTTTCCAGTTCTATCTCTTGCAAATTCGAATTTGAATATAAATTTGAATATACAATTATCTTTATTCCACCGTTCATATGTATTTCATACATTCCATATCCATCTCTGGAGTTCGATAAAATTTTATGCGATTCTGTAAACAGAATAGAAATTCTATCATTGCCAGATCGATCCATATAATTGAATTGAATGAAGAACGATCCAATAATGTGGGATTTTCAAAATAGTTAATAAACGGTAAATTAAAAATGCTCGAGGATGGAAATGAGGGAATGTCTACAATACCTGGATTTAATCAGA